AATGAATTGCCTGATTAAAAGGATTACCTTGATAGGGTAAATTATGTAATATTAAATTTACATTCATTATATTTAATAGAATTAAACTATTTCTAAAAGTATCAAAAACTTCTGTGCATCTTACACTAAAATATAATTAATTAAAAAGATAAGCTAATAAAGCTATTGGGCCCATACCCCATTTATAAAGGTATAAATCCTTTTCTTTTTAATTTTAAATAATTCATCAAAAATAATATTTTTAAGAATTTTAATTATAGGAACTTTTGTTTCTATTTCTGCTAATTCATGATTAAGAACTTGAATAGGATTAGAAATTAATTTATTAGCTTTTATCCCCCTAATAAAAGATGATAAATTAATATCTACTGAATCTTCATTAAAATACTTTTTAATCCAAACATTAGCTTCTTTAATATTTTTATTTTCAATTATTTTATTATTATTAAATCCTAACAATATTAATTCTAATTTTTTTGCAGAAATAATAATTTTTTCTTCTCTTTTATTAAAAAGAGGCTCAGCTCCTTTTCATTTTTGATTTCCAAGTGTAATAGAAGGATTATCATGAATAAATACATTAATTTTAATAACTTGACAAAAAATTGCTCCTTTAATATTAATTTCTTACATAATTAATATACCATTAATTATTATAAGAATTATTTTTTCTAGTTTAATTGGAGCTTTAGGAGGATTAAATCAAACTTCTTTACGAAAATTAATAACTTATTCTTCTATTAACCATTTAGGTTGAATATTAACAGCAATATATAGAAATAATACTTTATGAATAATTTATTTTTTATTTTATGTATTTTTATCTTTTAGATTAATTTTTCTATTTAATATATATAAAATTTCACAAATTAATCAATTATTTTCTTTATTTTTTTATTCAAAAATTTTGAAATTTTTTTTTTGTTTTAATTTATTATCTTTAGGAGGTTTACCTCCATTTTTAGGATTTTTTCCAAAATGACAAGTAATTCAAATATTATCTATAAATAATCAATTATTTTTATTAATTTTTATATTAATAATATCATTAATTACATTATTTTTTTATCTCCGAATTTCTTATTCAAGCTTTATATTAAATTATTATGAAATTAATTGATTAAATTATAATATTTTTAAAACAAAAAATATAATAATTTTTATAATTATTTCTTTTATTTCTTCATTTGGGTTATTTTTAATTTCTTCTCTATATTTATTATTTTAAGGATTTAAGTTAAATAAACTAATAACCTTCAAAGTTATAAATATAAGAATAAATCTTTTAAACCTTAGTAAAAATTACTCCTTTAGAATTGCAGTCTAATGTCATTATTGACTATAAAGCTAATTTTTGATTAAAGAGATATTATTCTCATAAATAAATTTACAATTTATTGCCTATATTTCAGCCATTTAATCGCAACAATGACTATTTTCTACTAATCATAAAGATATTGGAACTTTATATTTTATTTTTGGAGCCTGATCAGGAATAGTTGGTACTTCATTAAGAATTTTAATTCGCACTGAATTAGGTCATCCAGGATCATTAATTGGTAATGATCAAATTTATAATGTAATTGTAACAGCACATGCTTTTATTATAATTTTCTTTATAGTTATACCAATTATAATCGGAGGATTTGGTAATTGATTAGTTCCATTAATACTAGGTGCCCCAGATATAGCCTTCCCACGAATAAATAATATAAGTTTTTGACTTCTTCCTCCTGCTTTAACACTTTTATTAGGAAGAAGTATAGTAGAAAATGGAACTGGTACAGGTTGAACAGTTTACCCACCTCTTTCGTCTATTATTGCTCATGGAGGAGCTTCTGTTGATATATCTATTTTTTCACTTCATTTAGCAGGAATTTCTTCTATTTTAGGAGCTGTAAATTTTATTACTACAGTAATTAATATACGATCAACAGGAATTACTTTTGATCGAATACCTTTATTTGTTTGATCTGTTATAATTACAGCTTTATTACTTCTTTTATCTTTACCAGTTTTAGCTGGAGCAATTACTATACTACTAACAGATCGAAATTTAAATACATCTTTTTTTGATCCTGCTGGAGGAGGAGATCCTATTTTATATCAACATTTATTTTGATTTTTTGGACACCCTGAAGTTTATATTTTAATTTTACCTGGATTTGGTATAATTTCTCATATTATTAGTCAAGAATCTGGAAAAAAAGAAACTTTTGGAGCATTAGGAATAATTTATGCAATACTAGCAATTGGATTATTAGGTTTTATTGTATGAGCTCATCATATATTTACAGTAGGAATAGATGTTGATACTCGAGCATATTTTACTTCTGCAACAATAATTATTGCTGTACCTACAGGAATTAAAATTTTTAGTTGATTAGCAACTTTATATGGGACACAAATTAATTATTCACCTACAATTTTATGATCATTAGGATTTGTATTTTTATTTACAGTAGGAGGATTAACAGGTGTTATTTTAGCTAATTCTTCTATTGATATTATTCTTCATGATACTTATTATGTAGTAGCTCATTTTCACTATGTATTATCAATAGGAGCAGTATTTGCTATTATAGCAGGATTTATTCATTGATACCCATTATTTACAGGTTTAATATTAAATATTAAAATATTAAATAATCAATTTATTATTATATTTATTGGAGTAAATTTAACATTTTTTCCTCAACATTTTTTAGGTTTAGCAGGTATACCACGACGATATTCTGATTATCCAGATATATATTTAACATGAAATTTAATTTCTACTATTGGATCAACAATTTCATTACTAGGAATTTTATATTTTTTTTATATTATTTGAGAAAGAATAATTATTCAACGTCAAGTTATATATTCAATTCAATTAAATTCATCAATTGAATGATTACAAAATACACCCCCAGCTGAACATTCATATTCAGAATTACCTTTATTAATTAATTTCTAATATGGCAGATTAGTGCAATGTATTTAAACTTCATATATAAAGTATTTTACTTTTATTAGAAAATTAATGTCAACATGAGCAAATTTAAATTTACAAGATAGTTCATCACCTTTAATAGAACAATTAATTTTTTTTCATGATCACGTATTATTAATTTTAATAATAATTACAATATTAGTGGGGTATTTAATATTTATATTATTTTTTAATAAATATGTAAATCGATACCTTTTACATGGTCAAACTATTGAAATTATTTGAACAATTTTACCTACAATTATTTTATTATTTATTGCATTACCTTCTTTACGTTTACTTTATCTTTTAGATGAAATTAATGAACCTTCTATTACATTAAAAACAATTGGTCATCAATGATATTGAAGTTATGAATATTCAGATTTTAAAAATATAGAATTTGACTCTTATATAATTCCAACAAATGAATTAATAATAAATAATTTCCGTTTACTAGATGTTGATAATCGTATTATTATTCCTATAAATTCACAAATTCGAATCTTAGTAACAGCTGCTGATGTAATTCATTCTTGAACAATTCCTACATTAGGTATTAAAGTTGATGGTACTCCTGGTCGATTAAATCAAACAAATTTTTTAATTAATCGATCAGGTTTATTTTATGGACAATGTTCAGAAATTTGTGGAGCTAACCATAGCTTTATACCAATTGTTATTGAAAGAATTCCAATTAATTATTTTATTAAATGAATTTCTAAAATATAAATCATTCATTAGATGACTGAAGCAAGTATTGGTCTCTTAAACCATTTTATAGTAAATTAGCAATTACTTCTAATGAAAAAATTAGTTAATTTTATAACATTAGTTTGTCAAACTAAAATTATCAAATACTGATATTTTTTAATTCCACAAATAGCTCCTATTAATTGATTAATTTTATTTATTATATTTTCAATTACATTTTTAATTTTTAATATAATAAATTATTATTCATTTATTCCATTTATACCTAAATCAAATTTAATTAATAAAATAAAATTAATTAATTCATTAAATTGAAAATGATAACAAATTTATTTTCAGTATTTGATCCTTCTTCAAGAATTTTTAATTTTTCATTAAATTGATTAAGAACATTTTTAGGTATTTTAATAATCCCGTCTATATACTGATTAATACCTTCTCGTTATAATATTTTTTGAAATAATATTTTAATAACTCTTAATAAAGAATTTAAAATTTTATTAGGACCAATAAGTATAAATGGATCAACATTTATTTTTATTAGATTATTTTCAATAATTTTATTTAATAATTTCATAGGATTATTTCCATATATTTTTACAAGTACTAGTCATTTAACATTAACTTTAACTTTAGCTATTCCTTTATGATTATGTTTCATATTATATGGATGAATTAATAATACCCAACATATATTTACTCATTTAGTCCCTCAAGGAACTCCATCTATTTTAATACCTTTTATAGTATGTATTGAAACAATTAGAAATATTATTCGTCCAATAACTTTAGCTGTACGATTAACAGCAAATATAATTGCTGGACATTTACTATTAACTTTATTAGGAAATACTGGTTCTTCTATTCCAACTATATTTTTAGTATTATTAATTATTACACAAATTGCACTATTAATTTTAGAATCTGCTGTTGCTATAATTCAATCTTATGTGTTTGCTGTACTTTCAACATTATATTCTAGAGAAGTTAATTAATGACAACACATTCAAATCATCCTTTTCATTTAGTTGATTATAGACCTTGACCACTAACAACTTCTATTGGTATTATAACTACTATGTCTGGTATACTAAAATGATTTCATCAATATGATATTTATTTATTTTTATTAGGAAATATTATTATTATTTTAAATATTTATCAATGATGACGAGATGTATCTCGAGAAAGTACATACCAAGGCCTTCATACTAATATTGTAATTATAGGATTACGATGAGGAATAATTTTATTTATTTTATCTGAAATTTTATTTTTTGTTTCTTTTTTTTGAGCTTTTTTTCATAGAAGACTTTCTCCATCAGTAGAATTAGGAATATTATGACCTCCAATAGGAATTACCACATTTAATCCATTCCAAATTCCTTTATTAAATACAGTAATTTTATTAACATCTGGAATTACTGTAACTTGAACTCATTATAGATTAATAGAAAGAAATTTTTCACAAGCTACTCAAAGTTTATTCTTTACTGTAATTTTAGGGATATATTTTACTATACTACAGATATATGAATACATAGAAGCATCATTTACAATTTCTGATTCAGTATTTGGTTCAACATTTTTTATAGCAACAGGATTCCATGGAATTCATGTATTAGTTGGAACAACATTTTTACTAATTTGTTTAATACGACATTTAAATAATCATTTTTCTAAATATCATCATTTTGGATTTGAAGCTGCAGCTTGATATTGACATTTTGTTGACATTATTTGATTATTTTTATATGTATCAATTTATTGATGAGGAAATTAATTAATTATTTATATAATATAAAAAGTATATTTAACTTCCAATTAAAAAGTTTATTAAAATATAATATAAATAATTTTATCAATTTTTATAATTAGTTTAATTATTATAATTATTTCAATATTAGTAATATTTTTAGCTTCAACTTTATCAAAAAAAACTATTACTGATCGAGAAAAAAATTCTCCATTTGAATGTGGATTTGATCCAAAATCATCTTCTCGATTACCTTTTTCATTACGATTTTTTCTTATTACAATTATTTTTTTAATTTTTGATGTAGAAATTGCTTTAATTTTACCAATTATTTTAATTATTAAATTTTCAAATTTAATAATATGAACAATTACATCAATTATTTTTATTATTATTTTATTACTAGGTTTATATCATGAATGAAACCAAGGAATACTAAACTGATCAATATAAATTTTAATTATGTAATTTAATTAAAGGGTTGTAGTTAATTTATAACATTTGAATTGCAATCAAAAAATATTGATTATTCAATCTACCTTATAAGAATATGAAGTGATAAATTACAATTAGTTTCGACCTAATTTTAGGTAAATTTTACCCTTATTCTAATTTAATTGAAACCAAAAAGAGGTTTATCATTGTTAATGATACTATTGAATTATAATTCCAATTAAAGAAGTATGAAGTTCAAGTAAAAGCTGCTAACTTTTTTCTTTTAATGGTTAAATTCCATTTATACTTCTATAAATTATTTTATTTTATATAGTTTAATAAAACATTACATTTTCAATGTAAAAATAAATATAATATATTTTATAAATTACTAAAATTAATTCATAAATAAATTAAAATTTAATTTATAAATATTCAAAGATAAAAAAATCTCCTTAATATCTTCAATATTATACTCTAATTAATAAGCTATTTGAATAAAAATAAATTATTATAAATAAAACTAAAATTCAAAAAATAAATCTTAGTATATAAATTTTTAAATTATTATTTTGTAAAATTTGATTAACCTGTGAATTTTTAATTATAAAAATATAAAGTTGTTGTCCTCCAAAATATTCTGATCAACCTTGATCAAAAAATTTAACTACAATTTTCCCTGTAATTAATAAATATTTAATTACACCATAAGTAGACACAAAAGGTATAAATCATATTAAACTAAAAAAATAACTTAATTTATAATTATTTAAAGTCTTATTAAAAAAATAAAAATTAATATTAGAAATTAAATAACCTGAAAATATCCCAATTATACATACAAATAAAGTTAATATTTTTAAATAATAAGGAAGAATAATAGTAATTGGAGTTAAAAAAATTAATCAAGTTAATATTCTTCCTCTAAAAATTCTTATTATTATTAATCCTAATATTCTTTTTAATATAATTCAACTTTCATCATTTAATAAATTTAAACTAGAAAAATTAGAATCACCTGATATAGAATAAAATACTAAACGAAATGAATAACAAACAGTTAAACCCGTAGAAAAAAAATATAAAAAAAATGAAAATGCATTAATATAAGATAATGAAACTATTTCTAAAATTAAATCTTTAGAATAAAATCCTGATAAAAAAGGTATTCCACATAATGCTAAATTAGCTACATTAAAACAAGAAGACGTTAATGGTATTATTAATCTTAAACTTCCTATTAAACGAATATCTTGAATATTATTTATATTATGAATAATTGCTCCTGCACATAAAAATAATAATGCTTTAAATAAAGCATGAGTTAATAAATGAAAAAAAGCTAATTTAGAATATCCCATAGATAAAATTCTTATTATTAAACCTAATTGACTTAATGTAGATAAAGCAATAATTTTTTTTAAATCAAATTCATAATTTGCACCCAATCCAGATATAAATATAGTTAATCTAGCTAATAATAATAATAAATTACCAATGAAATTTAATTGAAACAAAATATTAAAACGAATTAATAAATAAATCCCAGCTGTAACTAAAGTTGAAGAATGAACTAAAGCAGAAACAGGAGTAGGAGCAGCTATAGCTGCTGGTAATCAAGAAGAAAATGGAATTTGTGCACTTTTAGTTATAGCAGCTAATATGACTAATATTCCAATAATTATTATTTCTTCATCATTTTTTATAAATTCTAAATAAAATACATAATTTCAACTTCCATAATTTAATATTCAAGCAATTGATAATAATAAAGCAACATCCCCAATTCGATTAGATAATGCTGTTAATATTCCAGCATTATAAGATTTTACATTTTGAAAATAAATTACTAAACAATAAGAAATTAATCCTAAACCATCTCATCCTAATAAAATTCTAATTAAATTAGGTCTAATAATTAATAATATTATTGAACTAACAAATATTAAAATTAATATAATAAAACGATTAATTTTATAATCTATACTTATATAATCTTTTCTATAAAAAATTACTAATGAAGAAATTAATAAAACAAAAGATATAAAAATTAAACTTATTCAATCAAATAATAAACTTATAACAATATTTAATGAATTAAAAGAAATAATTTCTCATTCAATAAATAATACATAATCAATTAAAAGAAAGAAAATTCCTATAAAAAATAATTTAATTGAAACTAAAAATAAACTAATGAAACTAATTATACAAATTGATAAATTTTTCACAATTTAAAAAGAAAATTCTTATCCTTGATCCCACAAATCAATATTTTATATTAAACTATTTAAATATAATCATAATATACATATATCACTTTTCAAAATTAATAAATTTAAAGGAAATCAATGTAAAAATAATAATAAAAATTCACGAGTTGATCCTCCACTAAATGAATAAATTCTTCTAAAAATTTTACCGTGTTGTCTATAAGAATATAAATATAAAGTATAAGCAGATCTAAAAAAAGATAGTAAAGAAATTAAAAATATTGAAATTCAAGATCAACTAATAATTCTATTAATTAAATTAATTTCTCCTAATAAATTCAAAGTAGGAGGAGCAGCTATATTAGCTGATCTTAATAAAAATCATCATAATGTTATAAAAGGTATAAAATTTAATAAACCTTTATTAATTAATAAACTTCGTCTTCCTAATCGTTCATAAGAAATATTAGCTAAACAAAATAAACCAGATGAACATAAACCATGAGCAATTATTAAAGTATAAGAACCTCTTATTCCTGAATAAGTTAAAGTTATTAACCCTGACAAAACAATTCCTATATGAACAACTGATGAATAAGCAATTAATGCTTTTAAATCAGTTTGACGTAAACATACTAAACTAATTAATAACCCTCCTACTAATCTAATACTAATTCAAATAAAATTAAATTTTAATCTTATAAATTGTAAACAAGAAAGAATACGTAATAATCCATAACCTCCTAATTTTAATATAATTCCAGCTAAAATTATTGAACCAGAAACAGGTGCTTCAACATGAGCTTTAGGTAATCATAAATGAGTCAAAAATATTGGCATTTTTACTAAAAAAGCTATAATTAAAGAAAAATATAATATTTCTAAATTAAAATTATAATTTATTAATAAATAAAAATTTATTGTTCCTGTTTTATTATATAAATAAAAAATTGAAACTAATATTGGTAAAGAAACTAATAAAGTATAAAATAATAAATAAATTCCAGCTTGTAATCGTTCTGGTTGATACCCTCATCCTAAAATTAAAAATAATGTTGGAATTAAACTTCTTTCAAAAAATAAATAAAATATAAATAAATTTATACTTCTAAAAGTTAATACTAATAAAATCAATAATATAATAATATTTAATAAAAATAAATTTACGTAATTATTTAATTTAAAAATTGATTCACTTGCTATTAATATTAAAGAAATAATTCATAAACTTAATAAAATTAAACCATAAGAAATTATATCACATCCAAATAAATAAGAAATTAATTGAAAATAATTTCTAAATATATTTATTAAAATAAAAATAAAACTTAATACAAATAAAAAATTTTGAACCATTCAATATAAATTTTTTATAAAACATAAAGGAAAAATAAAAAAAATTATTATAATAATTTTTAACATTATAAAATATTAAATCTTTGAAAATAATCGTTACCATAAATACGAATTATTGAAACTAAAATTGAAAGACCTAAACTTCCTTCACATACAATAAAAACTAAATATATTATTCTAAAAAAATTTTCATAATTAATTATATTTAAATAAATAAATAATAATAAAAATAATCTTAAAACAATATATTCTAATCTTAATAATATTGACAATAAATGCTTTCGACTAGAAACAAAAGTAAAAATTCCTATAAAAAATAAAATACTTGCTATTCTTCAATTTAAAATTACTGACATTAGTTTTAATAGTTTAATAAAAACATTGGTCTTGTAAATCAAAAATAAGAAATTTCTTTTAAAATTTCAAGAAAAAAGAATTACTTTATCATTAATTCCCAAAATTAATATTTTTATTTAAACTATTTCTTGACATTATACAATGAATTTTAATTTCTTTAATATTTATATCTAATTTTATTTTTATATTTATAAAACATCCTTTAACAATAGGATTAATATTATTAATCCAAACTAATTTAATTTGTTTTATAACAGGGTTAATTTCTAAAACTTTTTGATTCTCTTATATTTTATTTTTAGTATTTATTGGAGGTATATTAGTATTATTTATTTATATTACTTCATTAGCTTCAAATGAAATATTTACTTTATCAATAAAATTAATAATTACATATTTTATAATATTTATAATTTTTATAGTTATTTTATTTTATATAGACAAAAATTTTTTTCAATATAAAAATATTGAAACTATATCTATTTTTAATTTAAATTCTTATATTTTAGAAAATTCTTTATCTATTAATAAATTATACAATTTTCCAAATAATTTATTAACAATTATATTAATAAATTATTTATTAATTACATTAATCGCTGTAGTAAAAATTACTAAATTATTTAAAGGACCCTTACGAATTATATTTAACTAATGAATAAACCTTTACGAATTAAACACCCAATAATTAAAATTATTAATTCATCATTAATTGACCTACCAGCCCCTATTAATATTTCATCCTGATGAAATTTTGGTTCCCTTTTATTTTTATGTTTAATTATTCAAATTCTTACAGGATTATTTTTAGCAATACATTACACAGCAGATATTAATTTAGCTTTTAATAGTATTAATCATATTTGTCGAGATGTAAATAATGGATGATTATTACGAACTATACATGCTAATGGTGCATCATTATTTTTTATTTGTATTTACTTACATATTGGACGAGGAATTTATTACAACTCATATTTATTTATTCCAACTTGATTAATAGGAGTTATTATTTTATTTTTAGTAATAGGAACAGCATTTATAGGATACGTATTACCATGAGGACAAATATCTTTTTGAGGAGCAACAGTTATTACTAATTTATTATCAGCTATTCCATATTTAGGAATTGATTTAGTTCAATGAATTTGAGGAGGATTTGCTGTAGATAATGCTACTTTAACTCGATTTTTTACTTTTCACTTTATTTTACCTTTTATTGTATTAGCTACAACTATAATTCACATTTTATTTTTACACGAAACAGGATCAAATAATCCCTTAGGATTAAATTCTAATAATAATAAAATTCCTTTTCATCCATATTTTACTTATAAAGATATTGTAGGATTTATTATTATAATAATATTATTAATTTTATTAGTATTAATTAATCCATACTTATTAGGAGATCCTGATAATTTTATTCCTGCTAATCCATTAGTTACACCAATTCATATTCAACCAGAATGATATTTTTTATTTGCTTACGCAATTTTACGTTCAATTCCTAATAAATTAGGAGGAGTAATTGCTTTAATAATTTCAATTGCAATTTTAATAATTTTACCTTTTTATCATTTAAGAAAATTTCAAGGTATACAATATTATCCAATTAATCAAATTTTATTTTGAATAATAACTTCAACAGTAATATTATTAACATGAATTGGAGCTCGACCAGTTGAAAATCCATATATCTTAATTGGACAAATTTTAACTGTAATTTATTTTTCTTATTTTATATTTAATCCATTAATTACTAAATGATGAGATAAGTTATTAAATTAAGTTAATGAGCTTGAATAAGCATATATTTTGAAAATATAAAATAGAAATTAAATTTTCTATTAACTTACATTTTATTAAAATTAAATACTAAAAATAATTAACTAAATATATAATATTAAAAAAATTTTAATTCCAATGAAAAATAATATAAAATTTAAAGAAAAAGGTAAAAAACTTTTTCAAGCTAAATATATTAATTTATCATATCGAAAACGAGGTAAAGTTCCACGAACTCAAATAAATAAAAAAGAAATAAAAGTTAATTTTAAATAAAAAATAATAGAAAATATATCTCTTCCCAAAAATATTATAATAAATAATATTCTTATAAATAAAATACTAGAATATTCTGCTAAAAAAATTAATGCAAATCCTCCACTTCTGTACTCAACATTAAATCCAGAAACTAATTCAGATTCTCCTTCAGCAAAATCAAAAGGTGTACGATTAGTTTCAGCTAAAGAAATACTAAATCATACTAAAACTATTGGAAATAAAATAAATATAAATCAAATAAATAATTGATATTTTAAAAATATTAATATATTAAATCCATCAACTAAAAAAATAAATCTTAATAAAATTAAAGCTATTCTAACTTCATAAGAAATAGTTTGAGCAACAGCCCGTAATCCTCCTAATAAAGCATAATTAGAATTAGAAGATCAACCAGAAATTATTACTGTATAAACTCCTAATCTAGTACAACATAAAAAAAATAAAATTCCTAAATTAAAAGAAAATAATTTAATAAATATTGGTATGCATATTCACACTAATAAAGATAAAAATAATGAAAAAATTGGAGAAAAATAATAAGAGATATAATTAGATAATAAAGGATAAGTTTGTTCTTTAGTAAATAATTTAATTGCCTCACAAAAAGGTTGAGGAATTCCAATTATTCCAACTTTATTAGGACCTTTACGAATCTGAATATATCCTAAAACTTTTCGTTCTAAAAGAGTTAAAAAAGCAACTCTAATTAATACAAAAATAATTAATAATAAACTTCTAATAATAAATAAAAAAAAATCAAAAATATACAAGTACTATTTGTAATCAAAATTACATAAATAAATTCTAAATTTAATGCACTAATCTGCCAAAATAGTATATTAATTATACTCAATATATATATATATATATATATATATAAATAACAATTTATTAAATATCAAATCCTTTCGTACTAAAATATTTTATTTTTTTTAAAGATAGAAACCAACCTGGCTTAAACCGGTTTGAACTCAGATCATGTAAGAAATTAAAAGTCGAACAGACTTATGATTTAAACAACTACACCTAAATTATATCTTAATCCAACATCGAGGTCGCAATCTTTTTTATTGATATGAACTCTCCAAAAAAATTACGCTGTTATCCCTAAAGTAACTTAATTTTTTAATCGTTAATAACGGATCAATTAATCATAAATTAATGTAAAAATATTAATAAAAGTTTATTAAATTTTAATATCACCCCAATAAAATATTTAAATTATAATATAAATAAAAATTTCTATAAATTAATAATAAATTTAAATATAAAGATTTATAGGGTCTTCTCGTCTTTTAAATATATTTTAGCTTTTTAACTAAAATATAAAATTCTAAAAAAAAATTTTTTGAAACAGTTAATATCTCGTCCAACCATTCATTCAAGCCTTCAATTAAAAGACTAATGATTATGCTACCTTTGCACAGTTAAAATACTGCGGCCATTTAAATATTCAGTGGGCAGGTTAAACTTTTTATTCATAAAAAAAGACATGTTTTTGTTAAACAGGCGAATATTAAATTTGCCGAATTCTTTAAAAAATCTTTTCATATAATTTAACTTATACAAATTATAATATACTAATTTTATCACTATTTTTTTATTTTTATTATTAAAATAAATATTTTAATAAATATTTAAAATTAAATAAATAATTTTTATTATAAAATTAATTATAACATTTTAATTAATAATAACTATTTCTAAATTTATATTTATTAATATAATTTAATAATTTTTAAATATTTATTTTATAGCTTATCCCATAAAATATTAAAATAAAATAATTATTTAATTAACTTATTTAAATTAAATAATATAAAATTTATAAATTAAATTTATTTCTTAAAAATCTAGATATCTTTAAAACCGAATAACATTTCATTTCTAATATATTATTAAAAATATTTTTATTACAATAACTTTCATAATATATTAACTCTTTTAAAATCGAAAAAATTATAATATATAATTTTTAATAAATAAACCCTGATACACAAGGTACAATAAATTAAATTTTCTTTTATAATAAAAATTTTTCAAATTATTTAAATTTTCTTTAACAATACTAATAAACTATAATTAAAATTATTTTTTCTTTATAAAATACTAAAAAAATAATTAAATATATAATTATTTTTAATAAAATAAAATTTTTAAAAAAAAAATTAATAAATAAATATTAATCAATTTATATTGATTTGCACAAAAATCTTTTCAATGTAAATGAAATACTTTACTAAATAAGTTTTAAATTGTATTCTAGATACACTTTCCAGTACATCTACTATGTTACGACTTATCTTATTTTATTAATAAGAGTGACGGGCGATATGTACATATTTTAGAGCTAAATCAAATTATTTATCTTTATAATTTTACTATCAAATCCACCTTCAATAAATATTTCATATTTATATTCATTTAAATAAATTTATTGTAACTCATTTAAACTTAAATATAAGCTACACCTTGATCTGATATATTTTCTTTTTAAAAATTTTGAAAATTAACTTTTTTTAAAAATATTCTAATAACGACGGTATATAAACTGTTAACAAATTAAAGTAAGGTCCATCGTGGATTATCGATTAAAAAACAAGTTCCTCTGAATAGACTAAAATACCGCCAAATTTTTTAAGTTTAAAGAACATAACTATTACTACCTTAATTTTTCTATTCACATTTTAAATAATAGGGTATCTAATCCTAGTTTATTTTTAAAATTTATTAGTTTCAATCATTGAAAAATACCAAAAATTTAAAAATTTCACCTAATAAATTTATTATTATTTTATTTTAACAATTTAACTTAAACTAAAAAAAAATTATTTGCATTATTAGTATAACCGCGACTGCTGGCACAAATTTAGTCAATACTATTTAATATTACTATTTCTAAATTTCTTTAATTAATAATATTAATTATTGTAAATAAAATAAAATTTTATTTATTTTTAAAATAAATATTAATTTATACAAAAATTTACATATAAATTAAATTAATAATAAATTAATAAGCCAAAATAAAACTTTATAATATAAAAAATTACGTAAAAATTACATTGAAATGTAATTTAAAATATAAAAAATATATAAAAATAGTATATATATATATATATATATATTTATATAATATAAAAAATTACGTAAAAATTACATTGAAATGTAATTTAATATAATAATATAAAAAACTACGTAATTAAAATTTATTAAATAACTTAATTTTAGTACTAACTTACTATAACAATGAAATTATAATATTACCCCTATAATATTATTTATTTAATAATAATATTTAAATAATTATATTTAATAAATTAATAATTATATAATAAATAAATAAATTTAAAAAATAAATTATAAAAATATAATATAAAAAATTAAATATAATATAAAAAATTACGTAAAAATTACATTGAAATGTAATTTAATATAATAATATAAAATTACATAATTAAAATTTATTAAATAACTTAATTTTGGTACTAACTTACTATAAAAATGAAATTATAATATTACCCCTATAATATTAATTATTTAATAATAATATTTAAATAATTATATTTAATAAATTAATAATTATATAATAAATAAATAAATTTAAAAAGTAAATTATTATGAAATTTTCTTCATTCATAATCATCATCATCATCATTTTTTTTTTTTTTTTTTAATAATAAATTACATTGAAATGTAATTTAAAATTTAAAAAAATCAATAGAACGAAATCATATCTATAGAATTAAATAATAAAAAAATGAAAAAAATGATGATGATTTTTATATTATTCACTATGAAATTTTTTGAAAAATTTTTTTTTTTACACAATCATAATTCGTTCAAAAATTTTTAGGATCTCAATTTTAAATAATTTATATATTATTCATTATATATATATTATGACAAATTTTAATATTAAATATAAATTATGAATATAAATATATAAATATATTTATATATATATATATATGCATATTTTAATTATTATAAAATTAATATTACTAATTTTAATTAACAAAAATAAAACAATAAATATTTTTTTTTTTAAAAATTACAAAAATTTTTGTATAAAAAAATAAAAAAAAAAAAAAAAAAAATATAATATAAAAAATTACGTAAAAATTACATTGAAATGTAATTTAATATAATAATATAAAAAAATTACGTAAAAATTATATTG